TGGAGTAAGACATCGATTTCTTACTATAAGATAAACTCTTTTGATTACAAGATGAAACTCCTCTGAAAAAAACATTGGCGCTCGTGTAAACGAGGTGCTCTACCTAACTGAGCTATAGCCCTTGTGCTTTTGATACATATTTTATCATAGTATGTAGATAATTTCTTGTCAAGATGAAAATTACACGATCCAATCCCTTGAATGGATATTGCGTTGGTATTGCTTCTAAGTAATATTACATTTATAATCAATTGATCTGATAGATAGGTACCATCCTTTTTTTTTTTTTGGGGGGGGGGTTGATAAATGACCTACTTAACTCAGTGGTTAGAGTATTGCTTTCATACGGCGGGAGTCATTGGTTCAAATCCAATAGTAGGTAAAATATAGTTAGAACTTATTAGATACCATTCACTCTGGTATCTAATAAGTTTTTCTACTCATCTTTTTATTTTTTTCTATCTTTTCTTACTGTTTCATTTTCCATTTTTTAGTTATTCCGATATTCGGACGCATCAACTTGTTATGAAATCACATTGATAGCCTCTACTCGTGTCCTAGCTCGTCTAAGAGCTAGATTTGCCTCAATTGTTTGTCTCTTGCCTTCCGCCTTATTCAAATTAGCTTCTGCTATTTCAAGAGTTTGCTGTGCTTCTTGTGGATCAATGTCACTACCCTTTTCCGCATCATTTACTAAAACAGTGATCTCATTATTGTTTATTCTAGCAAAACCGCCCATCAGAGCCATCGTTAACCATTGGTCTTTAAGAAGACGTATTCTCAAAATACCTATATCTACGGCTGTGGCAATAGGCGCATGATTTGGTAATACTCCAATTTGTCCGCTATTAGTAGATAAAATGATTTCCTTCACTTCCGAATCCCAAACAATTCGATTGGGGGTCAGTACACAAAGATTTAAAGTCATTTCTTCAAATTGCTCTCCATTTCTAAGTTCGTAGCTTTCGCAGTAGCTTCATCGATATTACCTACCAAATAAAAGGCTTGTTCAGGAAGACCATCTAATTCTCCAGAAAGAATCAATTTAAACCCTCTAATTGTTTCTGCTAGACTAACATATTTCCCCGGCGAACCGGTAAAAACTTCTGCTACGAAAAAAGGTTGTGATAAGAAACGCTCAATTTTTCGTGCTCTTGCTACGGTTAAGCGATCTTCTTCGGATAATTCGTCCAAGCCAAGGATAGCTATAATGTCTTGAAGTTCTTTGTAACGTTGTAAAGTTTGTTTAACTCTTTGCGCAGTCTCATAATGTTCTTCACCAACGATTCGAGGTTGGAGCATAGTTGAGGTTGAATCTAAAGGATCTACTGCTGGATAGATACCTTTGGCCGCTAATCCTCTTGATAGTACAGTAGTAGCATCTAAATGTGCAAATGTCGTAGCAGGCGCAGGATCGGTTAAATCGTCTGCGGGTACATAAACTGCTTGAATAGAAGTTATGGACCCCTCTTTGGTAGAAGTGATTCTTTCTTGTAAAGAACCCATTTCAGTACTAAGAGTGGGTTGATAACCCACAGCAGAAGGCATTCGACCCAATAAGGCAGATACTTCAGATCCTGCTTGGACGAAGCGAAAGATATTGTCGATAAATAGAAGTACATCTTGTTCATTGACATCTCGAAAATATTCCGCCATAGTCAGGGCAGTTAAACCAACTCTCATACGAGCTCCGGGCGGTTCATTCATTTGACCATATACTAGAGCTACTTTTGATTCTGCAATATTTTGTTCATTAATTACTCCAGATTCTTTCATTTCCATATAAAGATCATTTCCCTCACGAGTACGTTCACCTACTCCGCCAAATACAGATACACCTCCATGAGCTTTGGCAATGTTATTGATCAATTCCATAATCAGTACCGTTTTACCCACTCCAGCTCCACCGAAAAGTCCTATTTTTCCTCCACGACGATAAGGAGCTAAAAGATCTACTACTTTTATTCCTGTTTCAAAAATGGCTAATTTTGTATCTAATTGTATAAAGGCAGGCGCAGATCTATGAATGGGAGATGTTGTGCGAGTATCTACAGGACCTAAATTATCAATGGGCTCTCCAAGCACGTTGAAAATTCGTCCTAGAGTTGCTCCACCTACTGGAACACTTAGGGCAGCTCCTGTGTCAATCACTTCCATTCCTCTCATTAGACCTTCTGTCGCACTCATAGCTACAGCTCTAATTCGATTATTTCCTAATAATTGCTGTACTTCACAAGTCACATTAATTTGTTGACCAACAGTATCTCGACCCTTAACTATCAGAGCGTTGTAAATATTAGGCATCTTACCTGGGGGAAAAGCTACATCTAGTACCGGACCAATTATTTGGGCGATACGTCCCAGATTTTTTTTTTCAAGCGCAGAAACCTCAGGACCAGAAGTAGTAGGATTGATTCGCATATAAAAATAGATTCAAATTTTTTCCGGAAAATTTTTGAAATCAAAAAGAAATGTTCGATAACAAAGCAAGTTGATCGGT